GTATCCATTTTTATGGATAGTGTATCCATTTTTATTGATATTATTAGTGATATTAGTGAGGTAGCAGTTACAAAAGGGCGAATTAAACAGATTCAATTTTGTCTTACAAAATGGAAGAGGCAATATACTCTGATAAGGAAGATTCAGAGGAAGATAAGTAAGATTCAGAGGAAGATAAGTACGATTCAGAGGAAGTATTGGCATAAGTTTGTTCTGTTCCATGGCCTGATTCCTCCAAAAAATAAGCCACCATTGAGATCGACACAGCTGAGATCGGAAAATCTTCGGGAGTTCCTCTCTGCAATCTTTTTCCTTCTTCTTGTGGCTGGAAGTCTCGTTGTGATACATCTTTACGTTGTTTTCTCGAGCGCTAGTGAGTTACAGACAGAGTTTAAAACGGTCAAATCTTTGATAATGGAATCATCTATGCTTGAGATTGAGGTGGGAAAACTTCTGGATAGGTATCCTCTATCTGAATCGAATTCTTTCGGGTTGTTCAGGTTAACTAATCTCTTTCTAGGTGCTCTGCAAAAGATGTTCTTGCGTAATGCTGATGGAATACGCTTTAATAAGAAGAAAAATTGGAAGAAAAAGCTCGTCGAGATCATCGATCTCATAAGTATGCCCTTCGATCCACTCGCTTTTTCGATAAATACGAGATATCTAAGTCATACAAGTAAAGAGATCTATTCAGTGCTAAGAAAAAGGAGCGGGTATTGGATTGATGAAACGATAGAAGACTGGGCCGCAAACAGTGATTGGGTTGAGGATGAAGAAAGAGAAGTCTTGATTCAGTTCTCCACCTTAACGCCAGAAAAAAGGATTGATCGAATTTTATGGAGTCTGACTCAGAGTGATCATTTCTCAAAGAATGACTTTGATTCTCCAATGATGGAACAACCGGGAGAAATTTACTTAGGAAACTTAATTGACCTTCATAACAAGGATCTACTAAATTATGAGTTCGATACATCCTCTTTAGCAGAAAGACGGCTATTCCTTGCTCATTATCAGACAATCACTTATGCACAAACCCCGTCTGGGGCTAATAGTGTTCATGTCCCATCTGATCTACAACCCTTTTCGCTCCGCTTAGCTGTAACCCCCTCTCGGGGTATTTTAGTGATAGGTTCTATAGGAATTGGACGATCCTATTTGGTCAAATACCTAACGAAAAACTCCTATCTTCCTTTCATTACGATATTTCTGGACAAGTTCCGGGATACAGTTTTTCGTTTTGCTGATGATGACAGTGATGCCAGTGATGATGAGATCGAGATTTTTATTGATGCTCGTGACCCTATTGAGGCTATTAATCAAGATATTCATGTTTTTGACCATATGGATATTGATGTTGATCCTAGTATCTATAGTTTTGAGGAGAGAGATGCTCATGACGATAAGATTAATATGGAGCTGGAACAGCTAACTAGGATGGATGCGCTAACTGAGGAGATGGACACGGTGTGGCGCGTAGCCCAATTTTATATCAGCCTTCAAATCGAATTAACAAAAGCAATCTCTCCTTGCATAATATGGATTCCAAACATTCATGAGCTGCATTTTAGGGATTCGGGTTCCTTCTCCCTCGAGCTATTAGTGAACCTTCTCTCCTGGGATTGTGAAAGATCTTCCACTGGAAATAGTCTTGTTATTGCTTCGACCCATTTTCCCCAATTCGTGGATCCCTCTCTAATAGCTCCGCATAGATTAGATACGTGCATTAAGGTACGAAGGCCTCTTATTCCACAACAACGAAAGCACTTTTTCACTCTTTCATATACTAGGGGATTTCGCTTGGAAAAAAAAGCGTTCCAGGCTAATGGATTCGCGGCCATAACCATGGGTTCCAATGCACAAGATCTTATAGCACTTACCAATGAGGCCCTATCGATTAGTATTTCACATGGGAAATCAATTATAGACGAAAATACAATTAGATTCGCTCGTCATAGACAAACTTGGGATTTGCGAGCCCATGTAATACCGGTTCAGAATTCTCGGCTCCTTTTCTATCAGATAGGAAGGGCTGTCGCACAAAATTTACTTCTAAATAATTGCCCCATAGATCTGATATCTATCTATTTGCAGAAGACATTCTGTAACGAAGGGGATTTTTATTTGTACAGCTCGTACGTCGAACTTGGAATGAGCACGAAGAAATTAACGATACTTCTTTATCTTTTGAATTGTTCTGCCGGATCGGTCGCTCAAGATCTTTGGTCTCCACCCGAACCAGAGGAAAACAATAGGATCGCTTATGGTAGACTCGTTGAGAATGATTTTGATCTAGTTCATGGCCTATTAGAAATAGAAGGCATTCTAGAGGGATTCTCACGGACAGATCTAGAGGGATGCTCACGGACAGAAAAAGATTGCAGTCAGTTTGATAAGGATCGAGTGCCAGTGCTTCTTCGGCCCGAACCAAGGAATCCCTCAGATATGATACAAAATGGATTTCAATCTATGATTGATCAGAAATTTATCTATGAATCGGAGG